AATTCGTCGTAACATTCATAATGATCAACTTTACGAAGATCCCATTGGATTCCGGAAGCTCGTAGCATTGGTCCCGATAAACCCCAATTTATTGCTTCTTCTGGACCAATAATGCCTACTCCCTCAACTCGTTCTAAAAAAATAGGATTTCGCGTAATAAGTTTTTGATATTCAGAAACCGCTGTTAAAAAATAATCACAGAAATCCAAACATTTATCTATCCATCCATAAGGTAGATCGGCCGCTACTCCTCCGATACGAAAATAATTATGCATCATTCTCATACCGGTGGCAGCTTCGAATAGATCATATACTAATTCTCTTTCTCTGAAAATATAGAAAAAAGGAGTCTGTGCACCAATATCTGCCATAAAGGGGCCAAGCCATAACAGATGAGAAGCTATACGACTCAACTCTAACATAATTACTCGGATATAACTGGCTCTTTTAGGTACTTGAATATTTCCCAACTGTTCTGGTCCATTTACGGTTATTGCTTCTGTGAACATAGTAGCTAAATAATCCCAACGTGTTACATAAGGTAGATATTGTATAACTGTTCGATTTTCCGCAATTTTTTCCATTCCTCTGTGTAAATAACCTAATATTGGTTCACAATCAATAACATCTTCACCATCTAGAGTAAGGATGAGCCTAAGAACACCATGCATTGATGGGTGGTGAGGTCCCATATTGACTATCATGAGGTCTTTTCTTGTAGTTGTTACATTCATAGGTTATTCCTCGATTCATTCTTTCATGAATTGCTGAAAATGAAAAGAAGTTCATTAAAATTCAAGATCGAATAAAAAAATAAAATAATTCAAATTCCTTTTTCCCTTAACGAGTTTTTGACTCCCGAATATCCAGCTGACTAATTAATTCTTTATAACGTATTCTATTTTTCTTTGACAAATAAGACAGCAGTCGTTGGCGTTTTCCCAGGATTTTACGTAAACCTCTCTGAGATAAATAATCTTTTCGGTGCAATTCCAAATGTGAAGTCAGTCTTCGTATCTTATTGGTGAAACGAAATACTTGAAATTCAATGGACCCCCTGTTTTCTTCTTTTTCTTCTTGTGAAATAACTGAGATGAATGAATTTTTTACCATAAAACGGATTTTCTATCCTCTTTTTTTTTAATGGATTTTACTGATCAGTAAGAATAATGCTAGTCATTTTAATTTGGTATACACAATAATCTTAATTTCTTTATGAACTCCTAATTTTATCAAATAAAATGAATCAATCCAATTTTCTTTTCAATTTTATTCGTATAGGAATAGGAAAGGGTGATATATTTCTACATTTAGAAAAGAGAAAAAATTTTGGATCAAAATCTAATAATAAATAAAAAAAGAAAAAATAATAAGATTCCGTTAATCATTTATAGATCTATTGGATATTGATAAATGCATTGAATTAGTATTCATGTATCAGACTGGAAGGTAAGACAATACATAGGTGCAACTCCTTTTTTCATATATCATACATATATGGTACAGAATATATATGAAAAACGCATAATTAACAAATTTGCAATCGTGGATACATATGTATCCTTATTATAGTGAAGCGGCCCCCATTATTGGTATCAAACCAATATCGATTCATACAAGATAAATCTTCTAATCGATAATTAGGCCAAAGAAAGAACTTTAATTTAATTAGTTTCTTTTTATCAAAATGTTTTCTTTTATCCAAAAATTCACCCCAGTTTTTTACGTTGTTGCAAAATACTGGATTTTTATGAATACCATTTCTCTTCCTCGAATTGAAACAAATTCGAATTCTTAATTCTCGACGTCTTTTAGTGGATAAAACCTTTTCGGGAACAAACAACAAATCATAATCATTTTTGTATCTATTTTCAGCCATTTTTTGATGTCTTGCAATGGATTTATCCAAATTAATCTTAGCAACATAGCTTTTTTCTCGGTATATTTGATTAATTTTGGGCTTACTCTTATGAAACAATGAAATATTTAGACTTTGATACATAATCAATTGTCCATCATTTTTTATAGACAAACGAATTGGTTCGATAATTAATATCCCCTTTTTCATTAATTCTGTAAGAGTTAAATCCTTTTGAATAATCAAAATATCTAAACTTATTTCTCCCCTTTGAATAGAGGATATAGTAATTTCTCTTGGATTTATTAGTCTAAGTAGGAGACAATATATTTTGATATTATTGATCATTCTTTGATTTAAAGAATCATCCCATCTCAATTGAAAACGTAAATACCTTTTTAGGAAAAAATCAAGTTCTACTTCCGTGTTGCTCTTATATTCTTTTTTCTTTCTACGTTTTTTCATATCGGAGCTTGCATAATCTTCTCCAATATCTTTTTCTTGGTTTGAGAAAAGTGATCCAAGATTCGCTTGATTTTGTGCATCTGATTCAAGATTATCTCGAATTGCGGATTCTTTTTCTTCTTGATTTCGATTCTCTAATTCAATCGATTTTTTTTCATTCGAAAATGAAAATAGAAAAAGATCCCTTTCATTAAAATTTAAAAGAAGTAGTTGGATTGGTATGATCCACGGTTTCATAATATATGTATTATAAAGGATCACAAATTCTGGAAAGAACCAAAGGTTTAGATTTGATATGGGACAACTTAGTATTTCTTCATTCATTGCCATCCAATCAAAAAGATCTTTTTTTTTGTTGGATGCCATAATTCCTCCATTTTGGGAAATTTTAAGAAAAAAAAGACCTTTTTGATCCATTTTATCAATTATTTGATAATTATTAAACCCAGTCTTAGTATTTTTATTACCATTGGTATCGATATCAATCCAGGACTCAATATTGACTTTATTTCGAAGACAAAAATCGAAAATTCTCCAATCCAAATATTTTCTATCTGTAAATTTATCTAGATTTAGAATATCATCATCTTCTAAATTAATAGGGATAATAGCTCCTGGCATATTAATTAATTTACCTTTTTTATATATCTTGTTGTAATTATAAGAGATCTCTTGTTTATTATTTAAACATAATGGTGATACATAAATATGTGAATCCTTCTTATTTTCATAATTAATCGATTTATATGAGAAAAGCTCATATCCATAGTATTTTTGAAGGTTATATTTTGAATTTGATAATGAATTTAATTCAAAATCATTTAATTTTTTGAAATTAGTTAATATTAATCGATCTTTTTCATCGGAATGCCTTTTGTTTAAATCTTTATTTTGCACTATACGTGTTTGATTGAATCTATTTCCCCATTTGTGTGGTACTAATCGATACCATCTAATCGGAGATAAATCATATTGATAATGACCCCTTAACCATTTTTTCCATTGAATCATTTCCGAATTCAAAATATTTTTATGTTTTAATTCAGGATAAAAAATTCCTTGTGTTTCAAAATAATCCTTTATTTCATTTTTAAGAAAAAAAGATGTTCCGTGATATTGAAGGACATATCTTAACTTATACAAATTACAAAATTGCGTTTGATATAATTGGTAAAATACATATGCTTGTGAGAAGGAGGATAATAAAATCTTTGCATTTTTATTACTAATATCAGAAATTGATTTTTTTTTAGTCCAAATAAAACGAATTGTATTTTTATTTGTTTTAGCTATTTTTTCTTTATTTGTTTCATTATTGGAAATGTATTTATCGATCATTTTTGTTGAATTATCAAAAAAGAGTTGTGTAGTGATCCTCGGACTATTAATGATATAGATAAGTATATCTATGTATATCCTTTCAATGAAAAATTTGAAAAAAGAATATGATTTACGGATTAATCGAACATTTATTCTTTTGAATTTCTTTAATTTCTGCCAAATATTTTTTATTGATGCTAATAGTTTAGTAGGATAACTAATTTTATTAGAACTCATATTTATATTGATTTCCGGAGTTAAAAATCCTTTTTTCTTATCTTTTGTAATTTTTTCTATTTGATTCCTGATTGTGCTGGTTCTATCATCTAGATCTTTCATTTTTTTTTCTGTCAATGAAGAATCTGTCAAATCCATAAATCGAATTTGAATGGACGATTCATTAATCATCCCATTACTGATTACCCCATTTTTTTCTTTTTTAGTTTCACTCAATTCATCCATTTTTCTTAATCCAAATAATTGAATTGGGTTTCTTTTTGAAAGTTCTTTTATTATTCCTTTTAAAAATAGAATGGTTTTCATGACCGATTTTTTTCTTTCTTTTGAAAGGTTTAAAAAAAGATTTATTCTTTCTTTTAAAACCTGTATAACTAAAAAAGGATTCTTTTGTAATTTTCTAATTTTTTTTCTGAGTTCTTTAAAAATGGGTTCAAAAAATGAACGTTGTTTTCTGGGAGAACCAAAAGGAACTTCAGTTTCCATTCCCCAAACTGTTAAAAAACAAAAATCGTTTTTTTTCTCTTTATTTCTCAGCGGATCTTTCTGGGGGGGTGGCACCTTAGATCTGTGCCAAGGTTTAAGGTAAAAAGGAAATAGGATCTTTATCTGAATACCTTCTGTCAACCAATTTTTTGGAAATTCGGTTTCTGATAATTGAACACCATTATAGGTGCATTTAACATGCATTTCTCTATTCCAATCTTTTAAGTCCTCAGACCACTCGGGAAATTGAAATAATAATATACGGGCTATATTTTTAGCTATTATCACTGAAGGGAATAGAATATATTTTCTAAGAAAAGATTGGGTTACTAATAGAGATCCTCTTATTGCTTGAGCAAATAAAACTCTATCCCAGGTTTGCACTATTTCTATTCGTGCTTTCTCTTGTCTTTTGTATTCTTCTCTTTTTTCTTCCTCTTTTTTTTTATCATTTTCTTTTTTCTTTTCCTCGGTATAATCCGAAATTCTTAATTCTGTTGTTTTTTTATACGTCCATTTTTTCAAAATGAATTTGATCATCCCGGAGATATCAAAAGAAAAAAGGGGTTTGCCTATTCTGTCCAAAAAAAGAGGAGAATGCACATTTGCTTGAAACAATTCACAAATAACTGTT